CTTGGTATAACCCAAGATCATCATTCTCTTTGGTTTGCACAACCAAAAAAGTATTTTGAGGGTTTACAAGAAGATCAAAAAATAAGAGATTGTATCAAGAATTATATACAAAAGAATATGAAAATATCCTCTGCGGTAGAGGGAATTGCACGTATAGAGATTCAAAAAAGAATCGATCTGATCCAGGTCATAATCTTTATGGGATTCCCCAAATTCTTACTAGAAAGTCGACCGCGAGGAGTCGAAGAATTACAGATGACTCTACAAAAAGAGTTTAATTGTATGAACCGAAAACTTAACATTGCTATCAAAAGAATTGCAAAACCTTATGGGAACCCTAATATTCTTGCAGAATTTATAGCCGGACAATTAAAGAATAGAGTTTCATTTCGAAAAGCAATGAAAAAAGCTATTGAATTAACTGAACAAGCAGATACAAAAGGAATTCAAGTACAAATTGCAGGTCGTATTGACGGAAAAGAAATTGCACGTGTCGAATGGATTCGAGAAGGTAGGGTTCCCCTACAAACCATTCGAGCTAAAATTGATTATTATTCCTATACAGTTCGAACTATCTATGGTGTATTGGGCATAAAAATTTGGATATTTCTAGACGAGGAATAATTTTTAAAATAAATAAAATAAAAAAAGAGAAAGCACTTTATTCTTTTGCTCAAAACTATCAATCAATTCTTTAATTCTATAGGGTTGAATAAAAATTCGATTAACAATTTGAGAAAATTGCTATGCTTAGTGTGTGACTCGTTGGTTTTTTTAGTTTTAGGGTTAGGATTACAAAAGATCAGCCCAGCACCATAATATGAACTAATAAGGATCGAACTAATAACCAACCCATCACTTCGCATTATCTCGATCTAAAGAACCAGTCAAGATGTGATATATCGGTCATATCTTTGTAGCAACTGCAATTTTTTGTTTCTGCAAAAAAAAAAAATCAATCCGATTTTAAGTTGTAAAGCAAAATAGAGAAGAAAGATGTGGATAAGGGGAAGGATGAGAGAAAGAGATAAAAAATATCAATGATATAGAATTCCAATATGTAAGGTTTATAAGTCATCTCATAAAAGGCAGTGTAATAAAGCATCAATACTGATTTTTCCATAACATAATTAAACGACTCCTCTTATAGAACAAAACCAAAAAAAATCAAGAGCTTCGAGCCAATAAAGACTGAGAAGATTGACTCAAGAACAAATTTCATTAGGAGCTCCATTGTAAATTTTGACCTAAGCATTAAGTAAGAAGCGATGGGAACGATGGAAATCGTGAATGCAAAAGATTTTAGTGAAAAAGGAATCTTAATGATTCACTGGTCGGGATGGCGAAAGGAACCGGAGATCAATTCATCTATTGTAAAAAGTCACGAGACAAGCCGAAAACTGAAATAGAAGAGTAAATATTCGCCCGCGAAAACTTTCTTTTTTTGGATTGCTAAATTTGGACGATAAAAATAAAAACCAAAAATGGGTTCTATTTATATTCCAAAATAACAACATGATTTCAAAATAGAAACTAAAATCTTGAATTATCTATTCAAACAGGATCTATAAATTACTAATAGATCAGATGAACTCTCAAAGAATCTCATGATTCAATGTAAATACATGTATATCTTATTAGTTATTTAGTTAATTACTTAAGATTCTAAATTTGTTTTATTTTTGAACTCTTTTATTCGCGAGGAGCCGGATGAGAAGAAACTCTCACGTCCAGTTCTGCAGTAGAGATGGAATTCAGAACCAACCATCAACTATAACCCCAAAAGAACCAGATTCCGTAAACAACATAGAGGAAGAATGAAAGGAATAGCTTATCGAGGGAATCATATTTGTTTCGGTAAATATGCCCTTCAGGCACTTGAGCCCGCTTGGATCACATCTAGACAAATAGAAGCCGGTCGACGAGCAATGACACGAAATGCACGTCGTGGTGGAAAACTGTGGGTACGTATATTTCCAGACAAACCAGTTACACTAAGGCCCGCCGAAACACGTATGGGTTCGGGGAAAGGATCCCCCGAATATTGGGTAGCTGTTGTTAAACCAGGTCGAATACTTTATGAAATGAGCGGAGTAACAGAAAATATAGCTAGAAGGGCTATTTCAATAGCAGCATCCAAAATGCCTATACGGACTCAATTCATTATTTCGGGATAAAGGATAAAAAAAGTAGAACTAAGAGAAATGAGCCTTGGGTGTGAAAAAAAATTGCTTATTTCTTTTTTTTTTAGACAAATAATATTTCTTTTTTTCTTTGTCCTTTGCATTAAAAGAACAGATTACAAAATGATATGATTCAACCTCAGACCCATTTAAATGTAGCAGATAACAGCGGGGCTCGAGAATTGATGTGTATTCGAATCATAGGAGCTAGCAATCGTCGATATGCTCATATTGGTGACGTTATTGTTGCTGTGATCAAAGAAGCAGTACCAAATATGCCCCTAGAAAAATCAGAAGTAGTTAGGGCTGTAATTGTGCGTACCTGTAAAGAACTCAAACGTGACAACGGCATGATAATCCGATATGATGACAATGCCGCAGTTGTTATTGATCAAGAAGGAAATCCAAAAGGAACTCGAATTTTTGGTGCGATCGCCCGGGAATTAAGACAATTCCATTTTACTAAAATAGTTTCTTTAGCTCCTGAGGTATTATAAAACGGGATCGTGATATTTTATAGTGGAATAGTTGAAAGAAATAGATTAAGAAATAGATTGTATCTCACGTATATACCTTTAATTATTCAAATTCATAAACAAAAAAAATACAAATAAAAAAAATTAAGTAAAAAAGAAAAACATGTTGATTATATCCAATTTTGAGTCACCAACAATTTTAGTTCATCATGGGTAGGGACACTATTGCTGAGGTAATAACCTCTATACGAAATGCTGATATGGATAAAAAAAGAATGGTTCGAATAACAGCTACTAAAATTACCGAAAATATTGTCAAAATACTTTTAAGAGAAGGCTTTATCGAAAACGTGAGAAAACATCGAGAAAACTACAAAGATTTTTTGGTTTTAACGCTGCGACATAGAAGGAATAGGAAAAGGCCTTATCGAAATCTTTTAAATTTAAAACGGATCAGTCGACCTGGTCTACGAATCTATTCTAATTATCAACGAATTCCTCGAATTTTAGGCGGGATGGGAATTGTAATTATTTCTACTTCTCGAGGTATAATGACAGACCGAGAGGCTCGGCTAGAAGGAGTCGGCGGAGAAATTTTGTGTTATATATGGTAATCCTTTTAATATACAAATATACAAATTGGATACATAACTTACTATTTGGAATTGTAAAAAAAAAAAAAAAAGAAAAGGGACGAGTTGTCTAATATTGTTCCTCCTTCATTCGTTGATACTTTAAGGGGGCTTTACCTGGAATGAAAGAACAAAAATGGATTCATGAGGGTTTAATTACCGAATCGCTTCCCAATGGCATGTTCCGGGTTCGTTTAGATAATGAAGATCTGATTCTAGGTTATGTTTCAGGAAAGATCCGTCGTAGTTTTATACGGATACTACCGGGAGATAGAGTCAAGGTTGAGGTAAGTCGTTATGATTCAACCAGAGGACGTATAATTTATCGACTCCGCAACAAGGATTCGAAGGATTAAGTGGTTTGAACACCCTTTTAGTGAGAATACGATTCGAGATGCAAAATCGCAAGAAACTTATTTTCTTCCAAGAAGTAGATTACAATTTAAGATAAGGAATGACAAATATGAAAATAAGAGCTTCTGTTCGTAAAATTTGTGAAAAATGTCGACTAATCCGCAGGCGGGGGCGAATTATAGTAATTTGTTCCAATCCGAGACATAAACAAAGGCAGGGATAATCGCACTCGTTAAAGGAAACGATACATAAATAAGGAATCTGTTTTAACATGAAATGGATATATCCATCTATTTCTGACTCATATTTACGAGACACTAAAATATGGCAAAAGCTATACCGAGAATTGGTTCACGTAGGAATGGACGTAGTGGGTCACGTAAGAGTGCACGTAGAATACCAAAGGGAGTTATTCATGTTCAAGCAAGTTTCAATAATACCATTGTCACCGTTACAGATGTACGGGGTAGGGTGGTTTCTTGGTCCTCCGCCGGTACTTGTGGATTCAAGGGTACGAGAAGAGGGACACCATTTGCTGCTCAAACCGCAGCGAGCAATGCTATTCGTACAGTCGTGGATCAAGGTATGCAACGAGCAGAGGTCATGATAAAAGGTCCCGGTCTCGGAAGAGACGCAGCTCTCCGAGCTATTCGTAGAAGTGGTATATTATTAACTTTTGTACGGGATGTAACCCCTATGCCACATAATGGCTGTAGACCTCCGAAAAAAAGACGTGTGTAGAAATGCACATTGAAGAATTTTATTTTCAAGAGAAACAAGAGAAATAAATGATTCTAATGATCTAATGAAATAATATTACTATGGTTCGAGAGAAAATAACAGTATCTACTCGGACACTACAGTGGAAATGTGTTGAATCAAGAACAGACAATAAACGTCTTTATTATGGACGTTTTATTCTGTCTCCACTTATGAAAGGTCAAGCCGACACAATAGGCATTGCGATGCGAAGAGCTTTGCTTGGAGAAATAGAAGGAACATGTATCACACGTGTAAAATTTGAGAAAGTACCCCATGAATATTCTACCATAAAGGGTATTCAAGAATCGGTACATGAAATCTTAATGAATTTGAAAGAAATTGTATTGAGAAGTAATCTATATGGAACTTGTGACGCGTCTATTTGTGTCAGGGGTCCTGGATATGTAACTGCTCAAGATATCGTCTTACCGCCTTATGTAGAAATAGTTGATAATACGCAACATATAGCTAGCTTGATGGAACCGATTGATTTGTGTATTGAATTACAAATCGAGAGAAATCGCGGATATCTTATAAAAACGCCACAGAACTTTCAAGATGGAAGTTATCCTATAGATGCTGTATTCATGCCT